ATTTTTTATAAGAAATTGTTTATTACATTATTTTTATTTTGCAGATAAAAAATAATAATTGGGTGATAGAGAGAGAATAAAATTTAAAAATTAATTATTTTTAATTTATAATAAAAATAAAGAAAAATGTTATGTCTGAAAAAAGAAATAAATTGTAAATTTATTCATAAAATTATAAGAAAATTTTTGACATTATTTTATTTTTATGAATTAATTTAAAAATTAATTTTATAAAAAGATATTATTATTTAATGAAAAAGTAAATAAAATCTTTAATAGTTTATAAAAAATATTAAATTGCAAATTTAAAGAATTTTTAAAATAAGAAAATTAAGATTTATAAAAAAAATTTATATATTAAACTTTGAAGGTTAAAAGTTTTATTTTAACTTAAAATCTTTTAAATTATAATTAATGTAATTGATAATATAAAATTTATAAAAATTATATAAAAATTAATAAGATTTTTATTAATTAAATTTATAGAATAATTAAAAAATTTAAATTTAATTATATTAAAAAATAAAATTAAATTTATAAAATTAATGTAAATATAAATTAAAATTAATGAATTAATAATCATTATAATAAAAATTAAATGTATATTTGAATTAAAAATTGAAATAAAAATATTTATTCATTTAAGTATAAAAAAGGATATGGGGGGCATTCTGGCTAAATTAAGAATCATTATTAAACATATTAAATTAAAATTTAAAGAATAAAAAAAATTATTTAAAAAAAAAAATAAAGAAAATTTTAAAAATGAAAAGAAATAAGAAATGATAAATAAAATTAATGTATAAATAATTATGTAAATAAATCAAAATATATTTTTTAAAAAAATTAAAAATAATATTCATCTAGTTTGATTAATTGATGAATATGTTAATAAGATCTTTAAATTTAATGAATTAATTATTTTATATATAGATATAAAAGCTGAAGATAAAATTAAATAATAAAAAATTATCATATTTTTTCTTATATTTATCATTGATAATATATATAAAGGAATAATTTTTTGAATGGTAAGAAAAATAAAAATAATATCTCAATTTAAATATGAAGAGATTATTGGCATTCAGATATGAAAGGGGGGAATACCTAATTTTAATATAATTGCAAAATAAAAATTAATTATTAAAAAATTAATATTGAGTATAAAAAAATTATTAAAAATTAGAGAAAAAATTAATAAAAGTGAGGCAATAATTTGAATTAAATAATATAAAAAAATTAATTTTTTATTACTTAATTTTAAGCATAAATAACAGATAAATAAGAAATTATTAATTTCTAAAAAAAATCATATTATTAGTAAGTCTTGAAAGAATAAAATAATAAATGTTAAATTAATTAAGTTATTTAAAATAAAAAATTTATAAAATAAATTATTAATTATTATAAAAAAAAATCAAGATAAATTAATTTAAAAAATTAAAAAAGAAAAATTTTTTTTATATTTAAATAAATAAAATAAAAATAAATAAATAATTTTTATCTTATCATTATTACATATATTTTAATGTAAAAAATAATGCATAAAAATTTTTGAAATTTTTTGAAATAGTTAAATTCTATTAAATATAAAAAACAATAATAAATTAATTTAATTAAAATAAAAATATATTATTTAAATTAATGAAAACATAGAAATATGTATGTATAATTTATCCTATCAAGATAATCCTTTTTGTCAGGCATATCATTTTAATAATAATTTTCAGAATTATTTTAAATAAGAGAAAAAAAATAAAATTTCTATATTTAGGGTATGGGCCTAAAAGCTTTTTTAGCTTACTTATTTGAGTGGGGAGAGGGGTAAATAAATTAATTTAGTTAAAAGAATGGATGGGGTATGGGGTGGGGGAAAAGAAGGGTATAAATTTTTATTTAAAAAAAATTTAATTTAAAAAAAAAAAATAGTAAATTGATTAATTTTTTTTTATAAAAAGATTAAAATTGGCATTTTATGATTTTAAATTTGATTAATACATTATATTAATATTAAATATAATTTTTATAATTATCAAATATATTTTAATTGATTTTTTAAATTAATATAATTATTTAATATAAAATATAATATTTAATTTAAATTAATTATTTTAATTATAAATCATTAATTTATATTAAATTTAAATTTTTATTTTAAATATTAAAAATTTAATATTAAAAAAATAATTAATAATCATTAATTTAATTTAATATTTAATTATTTAATAATATAATAATATATTTAATTTTAATTATTAATTAATAATTTTAATTTAATATATAAATAATTTAATTTTATTTATCATAATTTTTATAATAAATAATTAAATAATATATTTTTTAATAATAAATTAAAAAAAATTACTGAATTAAGGGGGATTGAGTGATTACAGAAAATTATATAGTGTTATATAATTTTTTAATATAATTATAATATATTATTTAATAGAAAGATAAAGAAAAATAATAGAATGATTTTTATATGAAAAATTTTAATTTATTAATTTTTTTTAATTAATTCATTGTATAATTTAAATATAAATAATTATTTAAAAATAAAAAAAAATTTTAAATAAATTTTTTTATTTTGTTATTAATATTTAAAATAATTATTGTAAATGAAAATTTAATATAGAAAATTATAAAATTATTAATAAAATAAGTGCCAGCAATTGCGGTTAGACTTTAAATAAAAATGAATTTTAATTTAATTAAATAAAAAATTTTTATTTTATAAGATTTAATTTTTAAATTAATAAGGAAATTTTTTTATGGTGAAATATATATAATTAGATATTTTGATTTAAATTTAAATTATTTAAAATTATTTTATAGAATTTTTTTAATAAATTAGGATTAGATACCCTATTATTAATTTTAATGTATTTTTTAATTACATATTAAATGTTTTTTATCATTAAAAATAAAAAATTTGGCGGTATTTTATTTTTTTAGAGGAATTTGCTAATTAATTTGATATTCCACGAATGGAAAGACTTAATTTTTTATTTTATATATAGTTGTTGTAAAATTATATTATTAGATTTTTAATTTAAATATTTTTTTATAATAGAAAAGAAATAATAATTCAAATCAATATGTAAAAATGATTAAGATATATGTGAGTTACAATTAAGTTTTTAATGGATAATTAAATTTTAAATATTAATAAGAAATTGGATTTAATTGTAAATTTATAAAAATTTATAAATTGAATTTTATTTAAAATATGTACAAATTGCCCGTCATTTTCATTTAAATTATGGAGAAAGTCGTAACAAAGTAAATGTACTGGAAGGTGTATTTAGAATTTTAGTAGATAAATTTTAGTTTATATTAAAAAATAATTCATTTACATTGAGAAGATTAATTGAAAAAATTAAAATTTTAATAATATTTTTATATTTAATTTTTAATTTAATTAAATTAATTAAAGAAGGTTTTAAAGTTTTTTATTTTAAATAAAGTTATATTTTTAAAATTTTATGATTTTGTTTTATTTTTATAAATTAATGTGAAAATTATGAATTTGTTTGAGTAATTTAATTAAAAATAATTATTTAAATTATATGAAAAGTAATGTAAATGAAAAATTAAAAATATAAATAAGTAATTTTAATTTAATGTACCTTTTGTATCAGGGTTTATTTAAAATTTATTTTTTGATATTTAGAATTTTTCGAATAAAAAAGAGTTAAATAATTATAAAATTTAATGTAAAATAATTATTTTAAATATTTATTTAGAGGAGATATTTCATTCGATTTTTTAGATATCTAATTTTTTTTGATATAAATTTAATTTATATATAAATAAAATTTTATATTAATTATGTTAAAAAATTATTTAAATATTTATTAATATTTATTTATATAAAAAATTTATGGGATAATCTATAAATTATTTTTAAAATGATTTTTTTATTTTTATTTATAAAAATATTTCTAATATTGAAATTTTTTTGAAAAAATTTAATAATTTATATATAATATATATTATATTATTTATTTTATTATAATTTTATTTAAATAGAAAAAAAATTTAATTAATGAAATTTTTTAATTATTTAAAAAAATATTTTTAATAATTATGATTAATAAAAAATAATGATAAAATTAGTATTTTAAAAATTTTTATATTTATAATTTTTAAATTGATTTAAATAAAAATATTTTTTAAGAATTAGGCAAAATAAATTTTTATATATAATAAATTTTTCTTGTATAAAAAATTAAATTCACCTGTTTAATAAAAACATGGTTTTAAGAGATAAATTTAAGATTTATTCTGCTCAATGATTTTAAATTAAATAGCTGCAGTATTTTTGACTGTACTAAGGTAGCATAATCAATTGTCTTTTAATTGGGGACTGGAATGAAGGAATGGATGAGATTTAATCTATTTTATAAATACGATAAAAATTTATATTTTAAGTTAAAATTCTTAAATAATATTATGGGACGAAAAGACCCTGTAGAATTTGATATAATTTTTGATTTTATTTTTAATTAAATATAATTGGGATTTATATTTTATTGGGAGGATAGTAAAATTTAATTAACTTTTTAATTATTAAATATTTATAAAAATATTTTTTATAGTATAAAAAACATTAATTAATGAATAAGAGAATAAATAAAATTGAAAAATTTTTATTTATAATTAGAATTAATTACCTCAGGGATAACAGCATGATATTTTTTTTAAGTTCTTATTAAAATAAATGATTGTGACCTCGATGTTGAATTAAAATTAAGATTAAATGAAGAAGTTTAATTATTTAGTCTGTTCGACTATTAAAATTTTACATGATTTGAGTTTAGATCGGTGTGAGCCAGATCGGTTTTTATCTATAATTTAATTTTAATAATTTTGTACGAAAGGACTTTTTATTAGAAATTATTTTTATTTATAATTTATGAGATTAATATTAAAAAATTTTTGTTACTTTGACAGAATAAGTGTATTAAATTTAGAATTTAATTATATATTAATTTAATTTAATATAAGTAATAATTTTAAATATAATTAATTTTTATTATATTATTTTGAATATTTTAAATATATTTATTTTATTATTAATTTTATTAATAGGAGTGGCTTTTTTAACATTATTGGAACGAAAGATTTTAGGATATGTTCAGGGGCGTAAAGGTCCTAATAAGGTTGGGATTGTGGGTGTTTTTCAACCTTTTAGAGATGCAGTAAAATTATTAACTAAAGAGTTATTTTTTGTTTATAAATCTAATTATAATTTATTTTATTTATGTCCTTTATTGGGGTTTGGTTTGATAATGTTTATATGAATATTATTTCCTTTTTATACTAATATTTATTTTATAAATTATTCTATTTTATTAATAATTGTTTTGATGACGTTGAGAAGTTATTTAGTAATTTTTATAGGTTGATCTTCTAATTCTATTTATTCGATGATAGGATCTATTCGTTCAGTTTCTCAAATATTATCTTATGAGGTTAGATTTATTTTAATTATTTTTGTTTTAATATTTATAGGAGAAAGTTATTCATTTATTGATTTAATAAAATTTCAAAAAAATTTTTGATTTTTATTAATTATGTTTCCATTATTTATTTTATATTTTATTAGAATTATAGTAGAATTAAATCGGAGTCCTATGGATTTCATTGAGGGTGAATCAGAGTTAGTTTCTGGGTTTAATATTGAGTATTTTAGGGGTGGGTTTACATTAATTTTTTTAAGAGAATATGGAATGATTATTTTTTTTAGATTTATTAGGATTTTATTATTTACTGATTTATTAAGGAAGGGGGGCGGAATAAGTTTGAATATGTTTTTTTTTGTTAATGTTTTTAGATTAATTATTATTATAATACGAGGCTTATTGCCTCGTATACGATATGATGAATTAATGTATTTATGTTGAAAAATTATTTTGCCTATAATTTTAATATACATTATTTTAATTTTAGGAATTAAATTTATTGTAATTATTTTAATTATTTAGTTTTTTAAGAAGTTAATAGAAAATTTTAAATTTCTTTTTTATATTTTCAAAATATAAACTTTTTCAAGATCATTAACTAAATAAATAATTTTTATTGTGTTTGTGTACTTTAATAAAAGAAGGAAATTTTAAAAAGTTAATTTTTTTCAAAAATCCATTAATATATATATTAAAATAAAGTATAAAAAATATATAAAAGATAAAATTTGTCTTACTAACGTGAAGGGGGGCTCAATAAGTTGAGCCCCCCTTCACGTTAGTAAAATAAATGTATTAATAAATATTCAATATAAAATTTGATTAAGGGGAAAAAAAGATAATGAAATATTAGATTTTGTATTAATTAAGGGCATAATATATAAAATTAAGATGGAAGATATTAATGCAATTACGCCTCCTAATTTGTTTGGGATAGATCGAAGAATTGCATAAGCGAATAAAAAATATCATTCAGGTTGGATATGAATAGGTGTAATAAGAGGGTTAGATGGAGTGAAATTATCAGGATCTCCAAGTGTATAGGGATATTCAAGATTTATAATTCAAAATATAAAAATTAATATTATGAATCCAAATAAGTCTTTTAAGGTAAAATAGGAGTGAAATGGGATTTTATTTATGTCTCTGAAAGTTCCTAATGGATTTGTAGATCCTGAATGATGAAGAAAGAATAAATGTAATATTACTATTGCTCTAATTATAAAAGGTAAAATAAAATGTATCGAATAGAATCGGTTTAGGGTTGCATTATTAATAGAAAATCCTCCTCAAATTCATTGAATAATTAAATTTCCAATGTATGGAATAGTAGAGATTAAATTTGTAATTACGGTTGCTCCTCAAAATGATATTTGTCCTCAGGGAAGAACGTATCCTAAGAAGGCTGTTATTATAGAGATTAAATAAATAGAGACTCCTGTTATTCATGTGTATAAAAGTTTATATGAATTATAATATAAATTTCGTCTTATATGAATATAGATACAAATAAAAAATATTGAAGCTCCATTTATATGAATATTATGAATTAATCATCCTAATTTTACATTTTGAATGATATGAATAATTCTATTAAATGCTCAATTTATATTAGGAGTATAATGAATAGATAAAAAAAATCCTCTGATAATTTGAATGAATAGAAATATGCCAATTAGTGATCCAAAATTTCATCAATATGAGATATTAATTGGAGTAGGTAATTTTATTAATGAGTTATTAAGATTAGAAATTAAATGATTTTTTTTTGCCATAATGTATGATTTTAAATTTTTTTATTTAAGAAGAAATTTTACGTAAAGTTATAGATTTAATTGAGCAAATTTTAATAATTGAGATTAATGTGATTAATAAGTAAAATATAGAAATGATTGTAAGATTATTAAAGGGATATTCATAAAGACTTAAGATATTTTGATAATTTATTTCATTAATTTTTATAATTGGATTAATTTCATAAAAATTAAATTTTTTTTGTTTTGAGGATATAAAATTTAAATTGTAATTTAATATAATTAAAATAATAAAATTAAAAATTAAATTTATGTATAATAATTTATTGAATTTAAAATTGATTTTTTCATTAGAAATTAGTCTAGAGAAATAGATAAAAATAATTAATAATCCTCTAATTATAATTAAAAATAGGATAATAGAATATAAAAAATTTGATTTTCAAAGGGAAATTTTAATGCAAATTATTATTCTATATATAAGTAAATTAATTATAATTATAATTGGATTTGAATTTATAATATTAGTCAATAAAATAAATAAAGTTATAAATAAAATAAAAATAATTACAATATTTATAAATAATAGTTCTTTGATCATAATTTTTATTAAATTTTAAAGTATAAAAATTTATTTATTTTTATTAATAAAAAATAGTCAGAAAATAATTTATTAAGAATATTAATTTTGGAGATTAAAAGTATAATTTAAAATTATTTTTTTGAATTATTTTATGAAAGAGAAGAAAATATATAAAAATAAAAAATTTTAGAATAAATATATTTTATTTTTTAATGCTATTAATTTATATTATAAATATTTTTAATTTACAAAATTAATGTTTTATATTTAAAATTTAAACTATATTAGCTATTTATATTGATATATTGATTTATATATATATTTATTTAATTATTTTAATTATTTTAATTTTAATGTATAAATATATATTAGTAATTTTAATAATTATTGAGTTTATAATTTTAAGAATTTTTATAATAATATATATAATTTTTAGATTAATTAATATAGAATTATTTGTGATTTATTATTTAATTTTTAGAGTTTGTGAGGGGAGATTAGGTTTAACATTATTAGTTTTAATCATTCGTTTTCATGGAAATGAATTATATTATTCATTTAATATTAATAAATTTTAATTAAAATAAATTTAATTTTTAGTTTTATTTTTTATTTAAAAATAATGAATATAAAAAATTTTATTTTATTATGATATTATAATATTATGGCTTTGATATATGATAAAAATTATTTTTGTTTTATTATTTTTATTTTTTTTTTTAATTATTAATCAAAAGGTTGTATTTTTTTATAATATTATGAATTTTATAACATTAATTTTTTTTTTAAAATTTATATTTAAAGATGAAATTTGGATTAACATTAGTATATATTTTGGATTTGATTTATTTTCTTATGGTTTATTAATTTTAAGTTTATGAATTTTAGGGTTAGTGTTTATAATTATTCAATTAGATGAAAGAGAGGAAAAATTTAAAATAAGTAATTATATTAATAAATTATTAATGTTTTTAATTATAACGTTGATTTTGATTGTTTTTTTTTCTTCATTAAATTTATTATTATTTTATTTAATATTTGAATTAAGGTTAATTCCTATATTTATTATAATTATTTATTGGGGAATAAATTTTGAACGCATATCGGCAGGATATTATTTATTTATATATACGATATTGATTTCCTTGCCTTTATTAATTTATTTAATGAATATATTAAAATTTAATGGATCATTTGATATTAATTTAATAATAATTAAAGAAATTAAAATAAAGTTAGGAATTTGAGATTATTTAATTTTATTTTTAAGATTTTATATTAAATTGCCTATATATATTTTTCATATTTGATTACCTAAAGCGCATGTTGAGGCTCCTGTTTACGGTTCTATAATTTTAGCTGCAATTTTATTGAAGTTAGGGGGATATGGGTTGTTACGTTTTATAAAAATATTTATATTAATTGGAATAAAATATAATTATATTATTTTTAGGATTGGAATTGTTGGGGCATTAGTAATAAGTTTGGTTTGTATGATTCAAATTGATATAAAAAAATTAGTAGCTTATTCTTCTGTCGTTCATATGAATGTTATAATATGTTCATTGTTGACTTTAATAAAATTGGGATTTATTAGAGCTTATATTTTAATAATTTCTCATGGTTTATGTTCTTCAGGTTTATTTTTTTTAGTAAATTTATATTATGAGCGATCTTTAAGACGATTAATATTTTTTAATAAAGGAATTATAAATTTATTTTTTTCATTAAGAAGTTGGTGATTTTTATTATGTGTTATTAATTTTTCTTTTCCATTTTCTTTGAATTTTTTTAGAGAAATTTTTTTAATTAGGGTAGTTATTAGATGAGATATAATTTTTATAATTTTTTTAATAATAATTTGTTTTTTTAGAAGGGCTTATTCATTATATTTATATTCTTATATTCAACATGGATTTAATTATAGAGAAGAAAAATTTTATATAATTTATTTGAAAGATTTTATAATTTTATTAATACATTTAATTCCTTTAATGTTATTAATAGTAAATTTAACATTATTTTATTAAGTTTATTAAGGGAAATAGAAATTTATTTATTAATTTATTATTATATGAAATTTAAGTAGTTTAAATAAAAAATTTTAATTTGTGGAATTAGAGATATAAATATTTTTATTTATCTTAAATAATTTTAAATTTATATATTTATTCATTTTTTATAATTTTAATATTTATTATTTTTTTTTTTTATAGGATTTTTTTAAATTTATTAAATTTTAGATTTATATTAGAATGAATGTTATTTAATTTAAATAGAATTAATGTTGAATTTTTTATTTTAATTGATTGAGTTGCATGTTTATTTATTAGAGTAGTAATAATAATTTCTTCTATAATTATATTATATAGAAGAATTTATATGGGTAATGAAATTTATTTAAATCGTTTTATTATTTTGTTGAATTTTTTTATTTTATCAATAATTTTAATGATCATTAGGCCTAATTTAATTAGAATTTTATTTGGTTGGGATGGGTTAGGATTAATTTCTTATTGTTTAGTAATTTTTTATCAAAATTATTTATCATTTAATTCAGGTATAGTAACAATTTTATGTAATCGAATTGGTGATATTGGATTATTGATAACTATTGGAATAATATCTTTTTTAGGAAGTTGAAGAATGTATTTTTTGAACAAAGATTTTTTATTAATTTTAATAATAATTTTATTGGCGTCTATTACTAAAAGAGCTCAACTTCCTTTTTCTAGGTGATTGCCGATAGCTATGGCTGCTCCAACACCTATTTCAGCTTTAGTTCATTCTTCAACTTTAGTTACAGCTGGGGTTTATTTAATAATTCGTTTTAGTAAATTTTTTGAGAGAAATTTAATTATTAGAAAAATCTTATTTTATAGTTCAATTTTTACTATATTTATAGCAGGATTAATAGCTAATTTTGAAATTGATTTAAAAAAAATTATTGCACTTTCAACGTTAAGTCAGTTGGGATTAATAATAATGATTTTAAGATTGGGATTTAGAATATTATCTTTTTTTCATTTACTTATTCATGCTATTTTTAAGTCTTTATTGTTTATGTGTGCAGGAATTATAATTCATTTAATAGATAATAATCAAGATATTCGATTTAGAGGAAATTTAAATAAATATATTCCTTTTACTATAATAAGATTTTATATTTCTAATTTATCTTTAATAGGATTTCCATTTTTATCGGGATTTTATTCAAAAGATTTAATTATAGAATTGATTTATTTAATAGATATTAATATGTTTTTATTAGTTATGATTTTGTTATCTTTAATATTTACAATTTCTTATTCTTTACGTTTATTTTATTTTATTTTTTTCAGGTCAATGAAAAATAAAAGATTTAATTATTATGAAGAAAATATATTAATAAATTTATCAATATTAATTTTAATAATATTAAGATTATTTAGTGGTTCTTTAATAATATGATTATTTTTTTTTAATGATTATTTTTTGTTTATGAATATTTTTATTAAATTAATTACTATAATTATAATAATTTTGGGTGTAATAATTGGGTATTCAATAGTTATAAAAAATTTTATGAATTTATATGTTTTAAGATATTTTTTTAGATCAATATGATTTTTAAATTATATATATGTATGAAATTATAAGTTTTTTTTAATTTTTAGTTTGAAATTTTATATATTAGATAAAAGATGAATTGAATTTGTGGGTAAAAATTTGTTATTAAATGTTATTAAAAAAATAATAATTTATTTAAATTTATATAAAATTTTTATATTTATTTTTCTGATCTTTTTTCTTTTAATTATATTTTATTTTTAAAAAATTTTAAATTAAAAATAATAAGAATAAGAAAAATAAATTTAATTTTTATATATAATTTTTTAAAAAAATTTAAATAGCTTATTTTAAAGTATAATATTGAAGATATTAAGAAAATAGTTGTTATTTTTAAATAATTTTTTTTTAAAATTTATAAATAAAATTTTTTTATTTTTTTTATAATGAAAATATAATGTTTTTAATTTTTAAACTATATAAATTTGGAAAGAAATAAAATGATTTTTAATCATTAATTATTGAATTAGAAGTTCAATTGTTTTTATTTCTTTATTTTTAAGTTTAATTTAATTGGAATTGTTTAAAAAATTCAATAAAATTATTAACAATAATTTACCTATGTTTGGTTTCAATTAATTAATAAATTTTATTTATTTTGAAAAAAAATAAAAATATATTTATTATTTATTATTTATTATAGTTATATAAATTAAAAAAAGATGTTTTTTCTTTTAGATTAAAAATATAATCAAATTTTTAAGTCGAAATTAAATGTAATTTTTTTACTTTAAAAGAAATTTAAATTCTATAATTAAAAATAATAAGATTTATATATTTTATTTATTATATTATATTTAAATGCAATTTAAATGTTATTGAAATTAACTAAAATCCTTATAATTTGTAAAGAGATGTATTATTATTTTTAATTTTTTCAATCAATTGATTGTTCTATATATTCAATGATTAAGCTAAAAGTTAAAATGGATAAAAATAGGATTGATATAAAAATTATAATTTTATTTAAGTGAAATATTGAATAGATTAGAGGAATTAAAAGGGTAATTTCAATATCAAAAATTAAAAAAATTAATCTAATAATGAAAAATTGAATTCTGAAAGGTAATCGGGAATTCGTTAAGGGGTCGAAGCCACATTCAAAAGGAGATATTTTTTCACGTATCTTTAATAATTTAAAAGAAAGAATTAAATTAGTTGTAAAAATTATTAAAGATATAAATATTAATAAAAAAGTTAAATAAATAATAGATATTATTATTTATATTAAATTAAATTAAATTTTTTAATTGGAAATTAATTGTAATATTTTTATACTATATAAATAAATTAAACTAAAATTAATTTATTTAATTCGCATATAATAAAGTAATATTAATTATGTATAAATTATTAATTTAATTATTATTAGTATCCTCATCAATAAATTGAAATAAATAAAAATAATCAAATTACGTCAACAAAATGTCAATATCAAGAGGCAGCCTCAAAACCGAAATGATGATTTTTTCTAAAGTGAGAAAAAATTAAGCGATAAAAGCAAATTAAAATAAATAAAGAACCGATTATTACATGAATTCCATGGAATCCTGTAGTTAAAAAGAAAGTAGATCCATAGATTGAATCAGCAATTGAAAAAGAAGATTCAAAATATTCAAAAATTTGAAGAAAAGTAAAATAAATTCCTAGGATGATAGTTATTTTTAATCTTTTAATTCTTTCATTGAAATTTTTAATTAAAATAGAATGATGGGCTCATGTGATTGTTATTCCTGAGGTAATCAAGATAATTGTGTTTATTAAGGGAATATTAAAAGGATTAAAAGGTTTAATACCTAGGGGAGGTCATAATTGACCAATTTCTATTGAAGGGGCGAGAGAGGAGTGAAAATAAGCTCAAAAAAAGGATAAAAAAAAAAAAATTTCAGAAATAATAAATAAAATTATTCCTAGTTGAAGGCCTTGGTAGACTGAAAAAGTGTGTCATCCTTGAAAGGTTGATTCTCGAATGATATCACGTCATCATTGATATGAACAGAGAAGAGTACATGGGATTGAAATTATAATTAAATAATTAAATTTATGAAATCATATAATAATTGAAATTAAATTATTAAATAATCTTAAAGAAGTAAGAATGGGTCAAGGACTAACAGTAACGAGATGAAAGGGATGATTTTGATGAATTTTTATTTTAGACATATTTATAAAAAATTAAGAAAAATTAAATTTCTCTTCTGTATAAAGTTCTAAGAATTGAAAAAACATAGGCTTGAATAATTGAGACGGATAATTCTAAAATAAATAAGAAAAATTGGGATAAAATTATAATTATAAAAATTATTAAATTGTTGATAATTTGACCTGAAGAGCCAAGTAAAGATAGAAGTAAATGACCTGCGATTATATTTGCTGTTAAACGAATAGCTAAGGTTAGAGGACGGATAATTAATCTAATAGATTCAATAATTACTATAAATGGTATTAAAATATAGGGAGTTCCTTGAGGTGTTAAATGGGAAAAAAAATCATTAATATAATTAAAAGTTCTAAATAATATTATTCTAATTCAAAGGGAAAGAGAAAGGGATAGGCAAAATCTTAAATGACTTGATGATGTAAAAATATAGGGAAATAAACCTAAAAAATTATTTATAATAATGAATAAAAATAATCTTAAAAAAATAATTAAATTAGATTTAGAATAGTTAATTAAAATATTAAATTCTTTCAAAATAAAATTTATTAATATTATAAATATTATTTGATATCGAGAAGGAATAATTCAAAATTGAAATGGAAAAATAATAAAAATAATAAATATACTAATTCAATTCATGGAAATATTTAAAGAAGATGAAGGATCAAAAATAGTAAATAAATTTATTATCATTTTCAAATTCATTTGTTTTTTTTAATTAATTGATAATAATTTAATGAAGAAGAAGAAAGGAATTTTTTAATAAATAAAATTATAAAAAAATATAACAAATTAATAATTATTAATAAAGAAATTAAAGTAATTAGAGAGATTATAATTCATATCATTGGTATTATATGAGGAATAAAAGAATATTTATTATTTTTAAAAATATTTTTAAATTGACAATTTAATGTTTTATTATAATTAATTAAACTAATTCTTTTCTTTTCATTAAAAATAGATGTTATTCTAATATATTTGATTTAAAAGATCAAAACTTACATATTTTCAGTCATTTAATGTAAAAAATTTATGAAAAATTGAAAAAAAATTAAATTTTTAAAAGAAAGATTTTAATCAATTTTTAAAATTAAAAAAATTTGTTGATTCAATTACGATAGGTATGAATCTATGATTTATACCACAAATTTCAGAACATTGACCAAAAAATAAACCTGGTCGATTAATGATTAAAAAGGTTTGATTGAGGCGGCCGGGGGTAGAATCTATTTTAATTCCTAGAGATGGAACTGTGCAAGAATGAATTACATCTAAAGATGAAGTTAAAATTCGAATGGGATATTTAAAAGGTAAAATATATCGATTATCTACATCTAAAAGTCGAAATTCATTAATTTTTAATTCATTGAGGGGAATCATGAAAGATTCAAATTCGATGTTATAAAAATCTGAATATTCATATCTTCAGTATCATTGATGGCCAAGAGATTTAATGGTTAATTTATTATTATGTATTTCATCAGAGAGATATAAAATTTTAATTGAAGGAATTGCGATAAAAATTAGAATTAATATAGGTATAATTGTTCAAATTAATTCAATTCTATGACTTTGGAGGAGGAAATGATTAATAAATTTATTTTTAATTAATGAGTATAAGATAAAAAAGATTAATAATATAATAAAAATTAAAATTATTATAGTGAAATCATGGAAAAAAATTATTATATCATATGAAGGTGAATTTGAATTTTGTAGTGAAATTAATCAAGTATTAATTTTTAATAAAAGTATTTATTTTCTTCATAAATAGAATTTAAATCTATTGCACTATTTTCTGCCATATTAAAAAATATAAAAAAATTATAAATAAAGTAATTTTTAATTGTATGTTATTTTAAAAATTTTTAAACTGATGGAATTTCATTGTAACTATGATTAATAGGAGGATAATTCCTAAGTCATTCTAAGGAGGAATTTAGAAAGAATATATTTAAGATTAATCGTTTGGATGAAAGGGCCTCTCAAGTTAAGAATATAAGAAAAATTAGACTAATAATTGAAATTAAAGATCCAATAGAAGAAATAATATTTCATGATAAGTAAGTGTCTGGATAATCAGAGTAACGACGAGGTATACCTCTTAATCCTAAAAAATGTGGGGGGAAAAAAGTTAAATTTACTCCTATAAATATGGTAATAAATTGAATATTTAAAAGGTAATTATTTAATGAATATCTAGTTATTAGGGGGAATCAATGGATAAATCTTGCAATAATGGCAAATACTGCTCCTATAGATAGGACATAATGAAAATGAGCTACGACATAATATGTATCATGAAGAATGATATCGATAGAAGAATTAGAAAGTATAATTCCTGTTAATCCTCCTATTGTGAATAGGAAAATAAAACCTATAGTTCATCAAAGGGAAGAATTATAATTGATTTTTATTCCATGAATAGTAGTGATTCATCTAAAAATTTTAATTCCTGTGGGAATTGCAATAATTATAGTAGCTGATGTAAAATAAGCTCGTGTATCTACATCTAAGCCAATTGTGAATATATGGTGAGCCCAGACAATGAATCCTAAGAATCCAATGGCTATGAGAGCGTAAATTATTCCTAAAGCTCCAAAAGTTTCTTTTTTTCCTCTTTCATTTATGATAATGTGAGAGATTAAACCAAATCCGGGGAGAATTAAAATGTAAACTTCAGGATGTCCAAAAAATCAAAATAAATGTTGATAAAGAATGGGATCTCCTCCACCTGAAGGGTCAAAAAATGAAGTATTTAAGTTTCGATCTGTTAAAAGTATAGTGATAGCTCCAGCTAAAACAGGAAGGGAAAGAAGTAAAAGAATGGCAGTGATTAAAATTGATCAAACTAAAAGAGGGATTTTATCTTTAGAAAAATTTTTATGATTTATATTTAAAATGGACGAAATAAAATTAATAGCTCCTAGGATGGAAGATATTCCAGCAATATGTAGAGAAAAAATAGTTAAATCAACTGAAGGACCATTATGAAAAATATTAGAGGCTAAAGGAGGATAAATAGTTCATCCTGTACCTGATCCTTCATTAATAAAATTTCTTATTAAGAGAAGAGAAAGAGAGGGGGGAAGTAATCAGAATCTTATATTATTTATTCGAGGGTAAGCTATATCTGGGGCTCCTAATATTAATGGAATTAAAAAGTTACCAAATCCTCCGATTATAAAAGGCATAACTATAAAGAAAATTATAATAAATGCATGATTAGTGACTAAAGAATTATAAATTTGATCATTATTAATAAGTGAATTGATTGAACCTAATTCTAAACGAATAATTATACTTATTGATGATCCTAGTATACCTGCTCAAATTGCGAATAAAAAATATAAAATTCCAATATCTTTATGATTAGTTGAAAATAACCATTTATTCAT